GGAGGGATACACCTTACACCACGATTTTGAATCAGAAGAGATATTTCAAGAAATCGCAGATCTATTCACTCTATCAATAACTGAGCCGGATCTGGTGTATCATAAGGTATTTGCTTTTTCTATCGATTCCTTCGGATTGTATCAAAAACAATTCTTAAATGAGGTATTCAACTCCAGGGATGAATCGAAAAATAAATCTTTATTGGTTCTACCCCCGCTTTTTTATGAAGAGAATGATTCTTTTTATCGAAGGATCATAAAAAAATGGGTCCGGACCTCTTGCGGGAATGATTTGGAAGATCCAAAACCAAAACTAATGGAGGCAGTTAATCAATATAGATTGAGCCGAAATCAGATTCAAATCCAATATAGCACCTATAGGTACATAAGAAATGTATGGAATCGATTCTTTTTAATGAATCGATTCGATCGCAACTTCGAATATGGAATTCAAGGGTATCAAATAGAAAATGATACTCTGAATCATAGAACTATAATGAAATACACGATCAACCAACATTTCTCCAATTTGAAAAAGAGTAAGAACAAATGGTTCGATCCTCTTATTTTGATTTCTCGAACCGACAGATCCATGAATGGGGATCCTAATGCATATAGATACAAATGGTCCAATGAGAGCAAGAATTTCCAGGAACATTTGGACCATTTCATTTCTGAGCAGAATAGCCGTTTTCAAGTAGTGTTCGATCGATTACGTCTTAATCAATATTCGATTGATTGGTCTGAGGTTATCGACAAAAAAGATTTGTCTAAGCCACTTTTTTTCTTTTTGTACAAGTTTTTTCTCCTTTTGTCTAACTCACTTCCTTTTTTCTTTGTGAGTTTCGGTAGTATGCCGATTCATAGGTCCGAGATCCACACCTATGAATTGAAAGGTCCGAATGATCCCTTGTGTCAGCCGTTGTTAGAATCAATAGGTCTTCAAATCGTTCATTTGAAAAAAAGAAAACCCTTCTTATTGGATGACTATGATACTTCCCAAAAATCGAAATTATTGATCAATGGAGGAACAATATCACCATTTTTGTTCAATAAGATACCAAAGTGGATGATTGACTCATCCCATACGAGAAAGAATCGCAGGAAATCTTTTGATAACACGGATTCTTATTTTTCAATGAGATCCCACGATCAAGACAATTGGCTGAATCCCGTGAAACCTTTTCATAGAAGTTCATTGATATCCTCTTTTTATAAAGCAAATCGACTTCGATTCTTGAATAATCGATATAACTTCTCCTTCTATTGTAACAAAAGATTCCCCTTTTATGTGGAAAGGGCCGGTATCAATAATTATGATTGTACGTATGGACAATTCCTTAATATCTTGTTCATTCGCAACAAAATATTTTCTTTGTGCGGCGGGAAAAAAAAACATGCTTTTTTGGAGAGAGAGACTATTTTACCAATCGAGTTACAGGTATCTAACATATTGATACCTAACGATTTTCCGCAAAGTGGTGACGAAGGGTATAACTTGTCCAAATCTTTCCATTTTCCAATTCTATCCGATCCATTCGTTCGGAGAGCTATTTATTCGATCACAGACATTTCTGGAACACCTCTAACAGAGGAACAAATAGTCAATTTTGAAAGAAGTTATTGTCAACGTCTTTCAGATATGAATCTACCTGTTTCAGAAGGGAAGAACTCTCAGTATCTGAATTTGAATTCAAACATGGGTTTGATTCACACTCCATATTCTGAGAAATATTTACCATCCGAAAAGAGGAAAAACCGTAGTACTTGTCTAAAAAAATGCCTTGAGAAAGGGCAAATGTACAGAACCTTTCAACGAGATAGTGCTTTTTCAACTCTCTCAAAATGGAATCGATTCCAAAGATATATACCATGGTTCCTTACCTCGACAGGGTACAGATGTCTAAATTTCATATTTTTAGATACTTTTTCAAACCTATTGCCGATACTAAATAGAAGCCAAAAATTTGTATCCGTTTTTCATGATATTATGCATGGATCAGATATATCATGGCGAATTCTTCAGAAAAAATTGTGTCTTTCACAATGGAATCTGATAAGTAAGATTTCGAGTGAGTGTTTACAAAATTTTCTTCTGTCCGAAGAAATTACTCATCGAAATAATGAGTCACCATTGATATCGACACATCTGAGATCGCTAAATATTCGGGAGTTCCGCTATTCAATCCTTTTCCTTCTTCTTGTTGCTGGATATCTCGTTCATACACATCTTCTCTTTGTTTCTCGATTCTCTAGTGAGTTACAGACAGAGTTCGAAAGGGTCAAATCTTTGACGATTCCATCATACATGATTGAGTTGCGAAAACTTCTGGATAGGTATCCTACATCTGAACTTAATTCTTTCTGGTTAAAGAATCTCTTTCTAGTTGCTCTGGAACAATTAGGAAATTCTCTAGAAGAAAGACGAGGTGGCGGCAAGGGTGGTGGTCGTGGGGTCAAATCAATACGTTCTAAGAAGAAAGATTTTAATCTCATCGATCTCATAAGTATCATACCAAATCCCATCAATCGAATAGCTTTTTCGAGAAATACGAGACATTTAAGTCATACAAGTAAAGCGATCTATTCCTTGATAAGAAAAAGAAAAAACGTGAATGGGGATTGGATTGATGATAAAATAGAATCCTGGGTCTCGAGCAGTGGTTTGATTGATGATAAAGAAAGAGAATTCTTAGTTCAGTTCTCTACCTTAACGACAGAAAAAAGGATTGATCAAATTCTATTGAGTCTGACTCATAGTGATCATTTATCAAAGAATAACTCGGGTTATCAAATGATTGAACAACCGGGAACAATTTACTTACAATATTTAATTGACATTCATAAAAAGTATCTAATGAATTATGAGTTCAATACATCCTGCTTAGCAGAAAGACGGATATTCCTTGCTCATTATCAGACAATAACTTATTCACAAACTGCATGTGGGGCTAGTAGTTTTGATTTCCCATCGCATGGGAAACCTTTTTCGCTCCGCTTAGCCCTAACCCCTCCTAGGGGTATTTTAGTGATAGGTTCTATAGGAACTGGCCGATCCTATTTGGTCAAATACCTAGCGAAAAACTCCTATGTTCCTTTCATTACAGTAGTTCTGAACAAGTTCCTGGAGACCAATCCTAAGGATTGGGGTATTGATGATAGTGAGGAGGATGTTTTCGATACTGATGATAGTGATGATAGTGACAATATTGATGATAGTGACAATATTGATGATTATGACAATCTCGACCGTGACCTTGATACGGAGCTGAAGTTTCTAACTATGATGAGTGCACTACCTATGGATATGATGCCGGAAATAGACCGATTTTATATCACCCTTCAATTCGAATTAGCAAAAGCAATGTCTCCTTGCATAATATGGATTCCAAACATTCATGATCTGGATATGACTGAGTCGAATGACTTATCCCTCGGTCTATTAGTGAACTATCTCTCCAAGAATTGTGAAAGATGTTCCACTAAAAATATTCTTGTTATTGCTTCGACTCATATTCCCCAAAAAGTAGATCCCGCTCTAATAGCTCCGAATAAATTAAATACATGCATTAAGATACGAAGGCTTCTTATTCCACAACAACGAAAGCACTTTTTCACTCTTTCATATACTAGGGGATTTCACTTGGAAAAGAAAATGTTCCATATTAATGGATTGGGGTCCATAACTATGGGTTCCAATGTACGAGATCTTGTAGCACTTACCAATGAGGCCCTATCGATTAGTATTATACAAAAGAAATCCATTATAGACACTAATATAATTAGATCTGCTCTTCATAGACAGACTTGGGATTTGCGATCTCAGGTAAGATCGGTTCAGGATCATGGGATCCTTTTCTATCAGATAGGAAGGGCTGTTTCACAAAATGTACTTCTAAGTAATTGCTCCATAGATCCTATATCCATCTATATGAAGAAGAAATCATGTAACGAGGGGGATTCTTATTTGTACAAATGGTACTTCGAACTGGGAACGAGCATGAAGAAATTAACAATACTTCTTTATCTTTTGAGTTGTTCTGCCGGATCGGTCGCTCAAGACCTTTGGTCTCCACCCGGACCTTATGAAAAAAATGGGATCACTTCTTATGGACTCGTTGAGAATGATTCTGATCTAGTTCATGGCCTATTAGAAGTAGAAAGCGCTCTGGTGGGATCCTCACGGACAGAAAAAGATTGCAGTCAGTTTGATAATGATCGAATGACATTGCTTCTTCGGCCCGAACCAAGGAATCCTTTAAATATGATTCAAAATGGATCTAGTTCCATCGTTGATCAGAAATTTCTCTATGAAAAATATGAATATGAATCGGAGTTTGAAGAAGGGGAAGGAGTCCTTGACCCGCAACAGATAGAAGAGGAGTTATTCAACCACATAGTTTGGGCTCCTAGAATATGGCGCCCTTGGGGCTTTCTATTTGATTGTATCGAAAGGCCCAATGAATTGGGATTTCCCTATTGGGCAAAGTCATTTCGGGACAAGCAGACAATTTATGATGAAGAGGATGAGCTTCAAGAGAATGATTCGGAGTTCTTTGAAGAGAAGAATGATTCAGAGCTCTTTCAAGAGAAGAATGATTCAGAGTTCTTTGAAGAGAAGAATGATTCAGAGCTCTTTCAAGAGAAGAATGATTCAGAGTTCTTTGAAGAGAAGAATGATTCAGAGTTCTTTGAAGAGAAGAATGATTCAGAATTCTTTGAAGAGAAGAATGATTCCGAGTTCTTTCAAGAGAATGATTCGGAGTTCTTTCAAGAGAATGATTCGGAGTTCTTTCAAGAGAATGATTCGGAGTTCTTGCAGGGTGGAACCATGCAGTACCAGACACGAAATAGATCTTCCAACGAACAAGGCGTTTTTCGAATAAACCAATTTATTTGGGACCCTGCGGATCCACTCTTTTTCCTATTCAAAGATCAGCCTTTTGTCTCTGTGTTTTTACATCGAGAATTCTTTGCAGATGAAGAGATGTCAAGGGGAC